AGAATCATTGCAATAATGTATATGCATGCAATTTGGGGCATGAAGTTCTTAGCTCGAGGCTTTCCTGTTTCTGGGGGGCATAACTGTCTTAAAAATTTGACAGTGATTTTAGGGTTGTTGGTTTAAAAAATAATTTGTTGTATTGGTATTATTGTAATAATGTATATACATGCAATTTGGGGCATGTAGTTCCTAGCTCGAGGCTTTCCTGTTTCCGGGGGGTTTTCAGGATAAATAATAGTTTACGAGTTTAGGGGGGTAGGGGGGTTTTACCCCCAAAAGCCGAGGGGGGCGCACCTTAGATATGTTAGGGGAACGTACTAACTATTTATGCTCATGATATCAGTTATGCAGTTCTTCAATACTAATCATTTCAACATTGAATATACTTACTTACGCGCAAGGAAATGTATTGCCTTGTCAACTTGCCTTAGCGCTGCACTCTGAGATGCCAGATAAAAAGAAAATAAAAAAAATAACCATGACCTTTAGGATGAGTGCTCGCATGTGGATTGACAGCTGTTAAAGTCTTACCACCAATCGACCAAGGGGGCTTTTGAAGGAAAGAATGGGGATCGACTTATCAATCAATGTTCTTGAAATAGAAGTCTAGATGCCAGTAAAAATTCACGAGATGAAGGTCTACAATAACTGGTTTTCATCACCAGCTTTATGGGTAAAAAACTTTAATTGTGAATTAACTTTTATGTTTTAATGGTTTCATATTTGTTGGTATATTCAGGTATGTAATTTTTCTTTTAATGTATTTTGTAATTCTTGATAATTAGGTGTGAATGAATGGTCAAAGTCGTTTAATGGTATTAATACATATAATTACTATTACATAGTATATGTACGATGTATATATATGGGGAAAATACATATATGTAATACAGAGAATAGTTAAATTTAGAATGCTAGCTTTGGGAGTTAGTGGTGGGAGTTAAAATCTCCCTTCTTTGAGAGCAGCAGGGAGGATTTTAACCTCCGGCGGCCGGTTTACAAGACCGGCGCTCTGGCACTGAGCTACAGCTGCAGGCTGTTTGTAAAAGTTTGTTTTCTAGTCAGCCAGTAAGTGGGAATAGGCCAAGAAAAATAAAGAAGTAGATGAAGGATGCAATTTGTCCAATAATAATATAAGGGTGTTCTACAGGCATTCCTCCAATTCAGGTGAGGATAATTACATCTGCCACAAGGGTTCAAAAGATAAGTTGGGAGAGGGGTCGGAAGGTTAGGCCTCGTTGTTTAGATGTGTGGAGGAATGGAACAAGCATTAGTACTAGAATTGATGCGAGAAGTGCTAGAACTCCCCCTAGTTTGTTTGGGATAGAACGAAGAATTGCATAGGCAAAGAGGAAGTATCATTCTGGTTTGATGTGTGGGGGTGTGACTAGGGGATTTGCAGGGGTGAAATTGTCTGGGTCTCCTAGGTAGTTGGGGGCAAAGAGTGCTAGGGATGTGAGTGCAATGAGCATGATGGCAAATCCAAGGAGGTCTTTATAAGAGAAGTAGGGGTGGAAGGGAATTTTGTCTGCATCTGAGTTTAAGCCTAAAGGGTTGTTTGAGCCTGTTTCATGCAAGAAAAGAAGGTGAAGGACTGTTGCAGCTAGAATCACAAAGGGGAAAAGGAAGTGAAAGGCAAAGAAGCGTGTGAGGGTGGCATTATCTACTGAAAATCCCCCTCAAATTCATTGAACAAGTGTATTCCCAACATATGGAACAGCAGAGAGGAGATTAGTGATTACTGTGGCCCCCCAAAAGGATATTTGACCTCAGGGTAGGACATAGCCTACAAATGCAGTTATCATGACAAGGAGAAGAAGGACCACCCCAATATTCCATGTCTCTTTATAAAGGTAGGATCCGTAGTAAAGTCCTCGTCCTACATGAAGATAGATGCAGATGAAGAAAAAGGAAGCACCATTAGCATGTAGGTTCCGAATTAGTCAGCCAAAGTTTACATCTCGGCAGATATGGGCAACAGAGGAGAATGCTGATGAAATATCAGCAGTATAGTGTATTGCAAGGAAAAGGCCTGTTGCAATTTGTACAATTAGACAGAGTCCTAACAGGGAGCCAAAGTTTCATCATGCAGAGATGTTTGAGGGGGCAGGGAGGTCAATAAGGGCATCATTTATAATTTTTAATAGTGGGGGGGGTTTTCGTAGGCTAGGCATTAAGGTTTCCTGTAGTTGAGTAACAACGGTGGTTTTTCAAGTCATTGGTCCTGGTTAAAATCCTGGCAGGAATGATGGTCTACATTATGTGTATTTTTATGTTGGGGTTGGTGTTGGGGGTAATTGTGGTTGCTTCAAATCCTTCTCCTTATTTTGGGGCATTAGGATTGGTTGTTGTTTCAGGGATAGGATGTGGTATGTTAGTAGGACATGGGGCCCCTTTTTTGTCTTTAGTTTTGTTTTTAATTTATTTGGGAGGGATGCTAGTTGTGTTTGCTTATTCTGCTGCTTTAGCAGCGGAGCCTTTTCCTGAGACTTTAGGAAGTCGGTCTGTGGCTGTGAATGTTTTGGGTTACTTAGTAGGGGTGGTATTAGGGGCAAGTTTTTTTTGGGATGGGTGGTTTGGGGGGTTGTGGTTAACAGTGGATGAGGGGGCAGAGCTTTCTTTATTGCGGGGAGATGTAGGAGGGGTGGCAGTTATGTACTCTTCTGGGGGGCTAATGCTTGTGTTGAGTGCCTGAGTTCTCCTCTTAACTTTATTTGTGGTGTTGGAGGTTTGTCGGGGGTTAAGTCGGGGGGCACTTCGGGCTGTCTAAGAGGTAAGTAATAGTAAGGCCAGGGTAAAGGTCAGGAAGAAGAGGGCTAAGAAGGTTTTTACTATGCCTTGTTGAGCATTACTTGTTGTTGTAATTAGGGGGAGGTTGGTGTTTTGAATAGCTTTAGGGCCTACTTTCTCTAATCATGTTTGGTCGACTACTTGGGAGGCAATGAATTGGCCTAGCATAAGGTTTATTTTTGGGGGGAGACGGTGAATGATGCTTGGGAAGAAGCCTAGTATATTAGAGAAATGGTGGGGTACAAGGATGGGTGCAGGCTTATATTGTTTAGTTGTGAGGTTGGCAAGTTCTAGTGCTACTAGGAGGCCTGTAATTGTGACTAAAAGGGCAGCTAGTTTTAAAATTGGGGGTATAGTTATAATGGGGGTTTTTGGTAAAATAATATTTGCAGTGATGAATAGGCCAGCAATGATGCTGCCTCAGGCAAGACGTTTGATTGGGTTAATAACCGCAGGATTGTTTTCATTAATAGGGGATAGGGGGTTAAAGCGTGGATGGCCTATAGTCACAAAGAAGACTACTCGTAAGCTATAAATGGCAGTGAAGGATGTGGCAAATAGAGTTAGGATAAGGGCTCAGGCATTTAGGTGGGATGTGTTTAGGGCTTCAATGATGGCATCTTTGGAGAAGAACCCTGCTAGAAAGGGGGTTCCTGTAAGGGCGAGGCTGCCAATTGTTAAGCAGGAAGAGGTAAAGGGGGCGAGATTATGTATTCCTCCTATTTTACGAATGTCCTGTTCATCATTTAAGCTGTGGATTAAAGAACCAGAGCACAGGAATAGTATGGCTTTGAAGAAGGCATGGGTGCAGATGTGAAGAAAGGCAAGTTGGGGTTGGTTTAGGCCGATTGTGACTATTATCAGGCCTAGTTGACTTGAGGTTGAGAAAGCAACAATTTTTTTAATATCATTTTGGGTGAGGGCACAGGTTGCTGTAAAAAGGGTTGTTAGTGCTCCTAGGCAGAGGCAGGTGGTTAGAATTATAGGATAATTTTCTATTAAGGGGCTTGTTCGGATTAATAAGAAAATGCCAGCAACAACCATGGTGCTTGAATGTAGTAGGGCAGAAACAGGGGTTGGGCCTTCTATGGCAGAGGGTAGTCAGGGGTGTAAGCCAAATTGGGCTGATTTACCAGTTGCGGCAATAACAAGCCCAAGGAGGGGGAATGTCATGTCGAGGGTGTGAGGGGCTGAAAAGATTTGTTGAAGTTCTCAGGAGTTTAGGTTTGTGGCTATTCAGGCTATGGCAAAGATTAGGCCAATATCCCCAACTCGATTATAAATGACTGCTTGAAGAGCTGCAGTATTTGCATCTGCTCGGCCATATCATCAACCAATAAGGAGAAAAGACATAATGCCTACACCTTCTCACCCAATAAAAATTTGGAACATATTATTTGCTGTTACTAGAATAATTATAGCAATTAGGAAAGTTAATAAGTATTTAAAAAATTGATTTATATTGGGGTCTGCATGTATATATCAGGAGGCAAACTCCAAAATGGACCAGGTTACATAAAGAGCTACAGGTGTGAAGATGAGGGAGTAGAAGTCAAATTTTAGGCTAATATTTACATCAAATATAAGAGTATTTATTCAAGTTCAGTTGGTGGTAATAATTTCTGTTCCTTCTGAGATGAACAGAAATAAGGGTAAGAGGCTTACAAAGAAGGCTAGTTTTACAGCTGTTTTAACTTGGTGTAAGGCTCAGTTTGGAGCTTTAGGGTGAGGGGTGAGTGTTGTTAGCAGGGGGTAGAAAAGCAAGATGAAGATAACAATAAGGCTTGTAGACATTATTAAAGGGGTGGTGTGCATAGCTTCTACTTGGATTTGCACCAAGAGTTTTTGGTTCCTAAGACCAATGGATGAGCTGTTATCCTTTAAAAGCATTCGAGGGAGCTTCGGAATTCAACCGAGGGCACAAGGGTTAGCAGTCTTTGTTGCTGGCAAGCCTCTCTCGGTGGGCAAGAGGATTTTAACCTCTGTCTTTAGAATCACAATCTAATATTTTTGTTAAACTATGCCTACAGAAGGTCCACCCTCAGACTAGTTCAGGTTTCATAATTAGGAGAAGGAGGGGGAGAAGGTGGAGTGCCATGAGTAAGTGCTCTCGAGTGTGGGAGGGGTCAAGAGCAAGGATGTGCTGGGGGACAGGGCCCCGCTGTGTTATAAGGAATATATATAAAGAGTAGGCTGCTGTGATTAAAGTTCCTGCTCCTGTTAGGGCAATTGTGGCCCATGATCAGTTAAAGAGGGACACAATAATTATTAATTCCCCCATAAGGTTAGGGAGAGGGGGGAGGGCCAAGTTTGCTAAACTAGCAATGAACCATCAAGAGGTTATTAGGGGGAGGATTATTTGTATGCCTCGGGCAAGGACTATTGTTCGGGTGTGGGTACGCTCATAGTTGGTGTTTGCTAGACAGAAGAGGGCAGATGAGGTAAGTCCGTGTGCAATTATTAGAATCAGTGCTCCTGTAAATCCTCAGGGTGTTTGGATTAGAATACCCCCAGCTACAAGGCCTATGTGACCGACAGAGGAGTAAGCAATTAGTGACTTTAAGTCAGTTTGTCGCAGGCAAATAGAGCCTGTTATTACAACCCCTCAGAGGGCTAAAATGATGAATGGGTAGCTGAGTTCTTTAGTTAAGGGTTCAAGTATAATTATTATTCGTATTATACCATACCCCCCAAGTTTTAGTAAAACAGCAGCTAGGACCATAGAGCCTGCAATTGGGGCTTCTACATGGGCTTTGGGAAGTCATAGATGTATCCCGTATAGTGGTATTTTAACAAGGAAGGCAAGTAAGCATCCTGCCCATCAGATTTTGTCTGCAGTGGTAATCATAGGAATTGCAGGGGCATATTGAAGGGTTAATAGAGAGAGGGTTCCAGTGGAGTTTTGAAGGAGGAGAAGGGCAACTAGTAGGGGGAGGGAGCCTGCTAAGGTGTAAAATAGGAAGTATGTGCCGGCGTTTAATCGTTCTGTTTGGTTACCCCAGCGGGTGATAAGAACAAGGGTTGGTACTAGGGTTGCTTCAAATATGACATAAAATAGTAAGACTTCAGTTGCTGAGAAGGCTATGATAAGGAAAATTTGGAGGGAGGTGAGGAGAGTAATATATATTCGTTGACGGTTGATTGGTTCAGAGGTGGTATGATTTTGGCTTGCTAAAATTATTAAAGGCAGGAGTCAACAAGTTAGAACAAGCAGGGGGGTTGATAAGGGGTCCAGGGCCATGAAGTGGTTGAGGGAGGATCAGCCAGTTATGTGTGGGGAACATAGTCATGTAAGGCTTGCAATGGCAATAATTAGGCTATGGGTAAGGGCTGTTGGCCATACTAGTTTTGAGGGTACAAGTCATGTTGTGGGCACAAGCATAATTGTAGGAATTAGGATTTTTAGCATTGTAAGAGGTTGAGGCTTTGTAAATGGTCTGTGCCATGTGTTCGGGCTGTGGCAACTAGCAGGGCAAGGCCTGCACTGGCCTCACAGGCAGAAAATGCAAGGAGAAGTATTGGGGAGGCTGAGAAGTTTGTTGAATTAAGTTCTAATGTTCATAGGGATAGTGCAAGAAAAAGGGAAAGTATTATACCTTCTAGGCAGAGTAAGGCAGATAAGAGGTGGGTTCGATGAAATGCAAGGCCTGCCAGTCCTAGAATGAAAGCTGTTGAGAATGTGAAGTGTGTAGGGGTCATTAGGTAATTGTGGACTTTAACCACGAGCTTTTGAGCCGAAATCAAATATTTTAATTAAAATAATTACCTATTCAGCTCATTCAAGGCCTCCTTGCAGCCACTCATAGACTAACCCTAGAGTAAGTAGGATTAGGACAAAGGCAGCTCAGAAGAAAGTAATTAAGGGGGTGGGAAGTTGGTCCCCCCATGGGAGTGGGAGGAGTAGTGCAATCTCAAGGTCAAATAGTAAGAATAGGATGGCTACTAAGAAAAATCGTATTGAAAATGGAAGGCGAGCTGAGCCAAGGGGGTCAAATCCGCATTCATAGGGTGATAGTTTTTCTTGGTCAGGGGTAATAAGAGGAAGTCAAAAAGAAACAATTGCTAGGATTCCTGAGAGGGCAATAGCAATGAAAATCACTGTAGAAATTAGGTTCATTATCTTTCCTTGGATTTTAACCAAGACCAGGTGATTGGAAGCCACTTATACTAACATTAGTACTAGAAAGATATGAGCCTCATCAGTAGATGGAGATATATAGGAACAGTCAAACTACATCAACAAAGTGTCAATATCAGGCGGCTGCTTCAAAGCCAAAGTGGTGTTCTATTGTGAAGTGGTAGTTGAGTTGTCGAAGGAGGCAGACTGCCAAGAAAGTGGTGCCGATAATGACATGAAGTCCATGGAAGCCTGTGGCTACAAAGAAGGTTGAGCCATAGACACCATCAGCAATTGTGAAAGGGGCTTCATAATACTCTATAGCTTGAAGAAGGGTAAAGTAGGATCCTAGTAAGATTGTTAAGGCTAGGGATTGAATTGCTTGTTTTCGTTCACCCTCCATAATACTGTGGTGGGCTCATGTAACTGTTACACCAGAGGCTAGAAGGACAGCTGTGTTAAGAAGTGGAACACCAAAGGGATCTAATGGTGTGATTCCAGTTGGGGGTCAGCAGCCCCCAATTTCAGGGGTGGGGGCTAAACTTGAGTGGAAAAAGGCTCAAAAAAAGCCAAGGAAAAAGAATACTTCTGATGTAATGAAGAGAATTATACCGTATCGGAGACCTTTTTGTACTGGGGGTGTGTGGTGTCCTTGATATGTTCCTTCTCGTACGATGTCCCGTCATCATTGATATATTGTCAGAAGAAGAATAACTATCCCAAGTGCTATAAGAGATGTTTTGTTATAGTGGAATCAGACAGCTAGGCCAGAGGTTAAAAGAAGTGCAGCAACTGCTCCTGTTAGGGGTCATGGGCTGGGGTCTACTATGTGGTATGCATGTGCTTGGTGGGCCATAAACGTTTTCTTGAAGATAAAGGCTTAGGAGAAGTACAAATACATAAGCTTGAATTATAGCTACAGCGACTTCAAGGATTGTAAGTAAGAAGAGTACAATTGTTGTTAAAATTGCTACAGTTGGTATTACACAGAGGAGGGAGTAGGCTGCTGTAGAAATTAGATGTATTAGTAGGTGACCAGCTGTTAGGTTGGCTGTAAGTCGGACACCTAGTGCAACAGGTCGAATAAAGAGACTAATGGTTTCGATGATAATGAGAACTGGGATAAGGGGGATTGGTGTACCTTCAGGAAGGAAATGGGCGAGGGACTTGGTTGGTTGATTTCGTATCCCAATGAGGACAGTAGCAAGTCAAAGAGGGACTGCTAAGCCCAGATTAACAGATAGTTGGGTTGTAGGGGTAAAAGTGTAAGGGAGCAGTCCTAGTATATTTAAGGACATCAGAAATAGTATTAAGGCAGCAAGAATAACAGCTCATTTATGGCCTCCTACATTTAAGGGTTTTAGTAGTTGTGCTGTAAAGTTACCAACAAAGGAAGTTTGAAGGGTAAGCAGGCGATTAGTGATTCATCGATGGGCAGGGGCAGGGAAGAGGAGTCAAGGTAGTATGAAAGCAAGGGCAATCAGGGGGATGCCTAGGAGGACAGGACTAATAAATTGGTCAAAAAGGCTTGTTGCTATCATGATCAGGTTCAGTGATTGGTTTTGTCAGTTTGTGTGCTTTGGGGTGCAGGTTCATTTGGGAAGGTGTAGTTAAGGGTTTTTGGGATGGCAATTGTGGTAAAAATAAGTCAGGAGAAGACTAAAAGTGCAAATCATGGGGAGGGGTCTAGCTGAGGCATTTCACTAAGGGTGGTTGGGAGGCACCAATCTCCAGCTTAAAAGGCTGGCGCTGAGGGCCCTATTTAGCTTCTTAGTGAGGCATCTTCGAGTATTAAAGTTGATCAGTCTTGGAAGAAGTTTAAAGGGACTGCTTCTACTACAATTGGTATAAAGCTATGGTTTGCACCACAAATTTCTGAGCATTGACCATAGAAGACACCAGGTCGGGAGGCAATAAAGGCTGTTTGGTTTAGTCGGCCTGGGACAGCATCCATTTTTACACCCAGGGCAGGCACTGCTCATGAGTGAAGGACATCTTCTGCTGTCACAAGAACTCGAATGGGAGCTTCAGTGGGGACTACTATCCGGTGATCTACTTCTAGAAGCCGGAATTGGCCTGGGGCTAGGTCTTGAGTTGGGACCATATAGGAGTCGAATGCAATTTCTTGGTAATCAGTATATTCATAGCTTCAATATCATTGGTGTCCAATTGCTTTGACTGTGAGGTGGGGATTAGTTACCTCATCTATAAGATAAAGAATTCGTAAAGAGGGGAGTGCGATGAGAATAAGAATAATTGCTGGGAGGATGGTCCAGATAATTTCAATTTCTTGTGAGTCTAGAATATATATATTTGTGAGCTTGGTTGAAACTATTGCCACAATAATGTAAAGAACAAGGGTACTGATAAGGAAAACAATTATAAGGGCGTGGTCATGGAAGTGAAGAAGTTCTTCTATAACAGGTGATGCTGCATCTTGAAATCCTAGTTGTGAGGGATGTGCCATAAAGTAAGATACGTGGGGGTTTAACCCACAATTTTGCCCTGACAAAGCAATGTATTAACTCCTATACTAGTATCTTATTAAGAAAGTGTCAGAAGGGTTATGTAGCTGGCTTGAAACTAGCTTATGGGGGTTCGAGTCCTCCCTTTCTCGTTATTGGTTTGATTGAACTTGGACAAATGCAGGCTCCTCATATGTGTGGTATGGGGGTGGGCAGCCATGCAGTCATTCAATGTTTGTTGCTGTGAGTTCTACAGAAGAGACAACTCGTTTTGCAGCAAAGGCTTCTCAGATAATGAATAAGAATAGAATAACAGCAGTAAGAGAAATAAGTGATCCTAATGACGAAACTGTATTTCAGAGGGTGTAGGCATCTGGGTAGTCAGAATACCGTCGAGGTATTCCTGCAAGGCCTAGGAAGTGTTGTGGGAAGAAAGTTAAGTTGACTCCCACAAATATTACTCCAAAGTGGATTTTTGACCATGTATCATGGAGGGTATAGCCTGAGAGAAGGGGGAATCAGTGCATAAATCCTGCTATAATGGCAAATACAGCTCCTATTGACAGGACATAGTGGAAGTGAGCTACCACATAATAAGTGTCATGCAGCATAATATCAAGCGAGGAGTTTGCTAAAACAATGCCTGTTAAGCCTCCTACTGTAAACAGGAAAATAAAACCAAGAGATCATAGAAGAGGGGTTTCTCATTTGATTGCACCTCCATGCAGGGTGGCCAGTCAGCTAAATACTTTTACTCCTGTTGGAATGGCAATAATTATTGTGGCAGAAGTAAAATATGCTCGTGTGTCAACATCTATCCCCACTGTAAATATGTGGTGGGCTCAGACAATAAAGCCAAGTAAACCGATGGCTATCATTGCCCATACTATCCCCATATAACCAAATGGTTCTTTTTTGCCTGCATAATATGCAACAACATGGGAAATCATCCCAAAGCCTGGGAGAATAAGAATATATACTTCTGGGTGACCAAAGAATCAGAATAGGTGTTGGTAAAGGATTGGGTCTCCTCCTCCTGCAGGGTCAAAGAAAGTTGTATTCAAGTTTCGATCTGTTAGAAGCATTGTAATACCAGCTGCTAGGACTGGCAGGGACAAGAGGAGAAGTACTGCTGTAATGAGAACAGATCATACAAAGAGAGGGGTTTGATATTGTGAGATGGCGGGAGGTTTCATGTTTAGAATTGTTGTGATAAAGTTAATGGCCCCCAGAATTGAAGAAACCCCTGCTAAATGTAGGGAAAAAATGGTTAAGTCAACAGAAGCTCCTGCATGTGCTAGGTTTCCTGCAAGTGGGGGGTATACTGTCCACCCTGTCCCAGCCCCTGCTTCTACTCCTGAGGATGCTAAAAGGAGCAGGAAAGAAGGGGGAAGGAGTCAAAAACTTATATTATTCATTCGAGGGAAGGCCATGTCTGGGGCCCCAATTATTAGAGGGACAAGCCAGTTCCCAAATCCCCCAATCATGACGGGTATAACCATAAAGAAAATTATTACAAAGGCATGGGCTGTCACAATTACATTGTAAATCTGATCATCCCCTAAGAGAGCCCCTGGTTGACTTAGTTCAGCACGGATAAGAAGGCTTAAAGCTGTCCCTACTATTCCAGCTCAGGCACCAAATACAAGATAAAGGGTGCCAATGTCTTTGTGATTGGTCGAAAAGAATCAGCGTGTGATTGCCACAGGTAAAATGGCTGAGAGTTTAAGTGGTGGGTTGTAGCCCCATGCACAGAGGTTTAAGTCCTCTTTTTACCAAGCCCTGGGGTGTAAACATGTAAGATTGCAAATCTTGAGATGCAGACTAACGTCTGCCGGGGCTTTCCCCCGCCTTTTTGCTTGGCAGGCGGGGGAAAGGTAGATGGATGCTCACTGGTTTGGGCATTTAGCTGTTAACTAAAAGTTTGTAGGATCGAGGCCTTCCCATCTAGAAAGGCTTTAGCTTAATTAAAGTGTCTGTTTTGCATGCAGAAGTTGTGGGTTAGTGTCCTGCAAGTCTTATCAGGGGCTGGGAGATTTTCACTCCCACTTAAGGCTTTGAAGGCCTTTGGTCTGGTATTATCCTAAGCCTCTCTAAAGGTGGAGGAAGGCTGTGATTGCAGGGGAGAGGGGGAGAAGAAAGATTGCTGTGATTGTAGAGGCTGCTAGCAGTAGGGAGGGGTTGAGTGGGGGGAGTCGTCATAGGCTTGTGCTTGCTAAATTATTTGGAGGCATTGTTAAAGTTATTGCATAACATAAGCGTAGATAGAAGTAAAGGCTTAGTAGGGCAGTCATAGCTGCTAAGACAGCTGTTGCAGGGAGCTGTTGTTTAGTTAGTTCTTGGAGGATGAGTCATTTTGGTAAAAATCCTGTTATGGGGGGGAGTCCACCGAGGGAGAGAAGTAGTAGGGGGGTGGCAGCTGTGAGGAGGGGGGCTTTGGCCCATGATGTTGCTAGTGCATTAATATTTGTTGCTTTGTTATTTTTAAGGGTTAGGAATGCTGCAGTGGTCATAACTAAATATGTCATGAGGGCAAGGAGTGTGAGGGAGGGGGCAAATTGAATAATTAGCAGCATTCATCCTAAGTGGGCAATAGAAGAATATGCTAGAATTTTTCGAAGTTGTGTTTGGTTAAGGCCTCCTCAGCCTCCTACTAGGGTGGATATCAGTCCTAAGATGATTAAGAGTTCTTGGCTTGTGCATGGAATTTGAAGGAGAAGGATGAAAGGGGCTAGTTTTTGTCAGGTGGAGAGGATGAGTCCTGTAGTTAGGCTTAGTCCTTGAAGAACTTCTGGAAGCCATGTGTGGAGGGGGGCAAGGCCAAGTTTTAAGGCTAGGGCAAGGGTAATTATAGTTGTGGGAATTGGGTGGGTTATTAATGTAATGTCCCATTGGCCAGTGAGTCATGCATTTGTCACACTGGCGAAGAGGAGGGTGGCTGCAGCTGTTGCTTGAGTAAGAAAATATTTTGTTGTGGCTTCAATTGCTCGGGGATGATGGTTTTGGGCTATTAAAGGAATGATGGCTAAAGTGTTAATTTCTAGGCCTATTCATGCTAAAAGTCAGTGGGAGCTGGAGGCAGTGATGGTGGTACCTAGAATGAGCCCAAAGATAAGGATGGCTGTGATGTAGGGGTTCATTAGTAAAGGAAGGGGTTTAACCAACATGTTTGGGGTATGGGCCCAAAAGCTTATTTAGCTGACTTTACTAGGAAGTGGTGTAGTGGAAGCACTAAGAGTTTTGATCTCTTCAGATTGGGTTCAAGTCCCTTCTTCCTAAGGAGGCGGGGGGACTTTAACCCCCATATTTCACTCTATCAAAGTGGCCCTTTGTTTCAGGCACGGCTCCTGTTTAGAGTTGGGGAGGAAGGCCTGCAAGTGCCAGGGGAAGGGAGAGGTGCCAGATTACAAGGGCCAAGGTAAGTGGTAAGAAGTTTTTTCAAATTAAGTGCATAAGTTGATCATAGCGGAAGCGGGGGTAGGAAGCTCGAACTCATAAAAATAAAATGGATAAAAGGGCTGCTTTAGTTATTAAGTTTATTGTTGTGATTTCTGGGTAGTATGGTAGGTGGGAGGCCCCAAGGAATAGTGTGGCAGAGAGTGTATTCATTAGAAGAATATTTGCATATTCTGCTAGAAAGAACAGGGCGAAGGGCCCTCCTGCATATTCTACATTGAAACCTGAGACAAGCTCTGACTCTCCTTCTGTGAGGTCGAAGGGTGCTCGGTTTGTCTCAGCAAGGGTTGAGATATACCATATTGCAGCTAGAGGTCATGCTGGGAAAATTAGTCAGATACTTTCTTGTGTGGTATTGAATGTTTGGAGGGCAAATCCTCCTGTGAAGATAATTGTGCTTAGTAAAATTAGTCCTAGGCTTACTTCATATGAAATTGTTTGTGCAACTGCTCGTAATGCCCCAATTAGGGCATATTTAGAATTGGAGGCTCAACCAGCACCTAAAATAGAATAGACAGCAAGGCTAGAGAGGGCAAGGATGAAAAGAATATTCAGATTTAAATCAGTCACTGGGTGGGGGAGTGGAAGGGGGGCCCAGAGGGTTAGAGCAAGGGTGAGGGCTAGTATTGGGGCTAGGAGAAAGAGAAGAGGGGAGGATGTAGAGGGGCGCACTGGTTCTTTAATGAAAAGTTTTACACCATCTGCAATTGGTTGTAGAAGTCCATAAGGGCCTACAACATTAGGGCCTTTTCGTAGTTGCATATAGCCTAAGACTTTTCGTTCTAATAATGTTAGGAATGCAACAGCAAGGAGGACGGGTACAATGTATGCAAGAGGGTTGATGATATGTGTAAGAATTGTGGTAATCATAGTTAGGGAGAGGATTTGAACCTCTGTTCAAAGGGCTTAGGTCTTTTGCATTTTCCGGGCTCTGCCACCTTAACTTGCCTTTTTCTTAGGCTTAAGGAGGCATGTCCTTTTGCCTAATTTAGTTGATTGCATTAGGTCAGGGCAGGGCTTGCTTGAAGTATTGGCCCTCTCTTTTCGGTCCTTTCGTACTAGAAAAGAGCATTAGTCATAGATAGAAACTGACCTGGATTTCTCCGGTCTGAACTCAGATCACGTAGGACTTTAATTGTTGAACAAACAAACCCTTAATAGCGGCTGCACCATTAGGATGTCCTGATCCAACATCGAGGTCGTAAACCCCCTTGTCGATATGGGCTCTAAAAGGGGATTGCGCTGTTATCCCTAGGGTAACTCGGTCCGTTGATCGGCTTTGCCGGATCTTGTTGGTCAAATGTTCTGTTTGCGAGAGCTGTAGCTCTGGCTTTAAGGGAGTAGGCCCTGTTCCACATGGGGGTTTCTTGTTGCTCCATGGTCGCCCCAACCAAAGACATTAGGGCAGAAACCATTTTGTTGTTTCCATTAACTTGGGTTTTTAACATGGGCTGCCTTGTGTCTAAAGCTCCATAGGGTCTTCTCGTCTTATGGGGGTATCCCCGCTTCTGCACGGGAAAATCAATTTCATTGACTGGAAAAAGGAGACAGTTTGGCTCTCGTTGTGCCATTCATACTGGTCTCCATTTAAAAGACAAGTGATTACGCTACCTTTGCACGGTCAAAATACCGCGGCCGTTAAACTAAGAGTCACAGGGCAGGCGGGACCTCTTATATATTTATGTCCAAGAGGCGATGTTTTTGGTAAACAGGCGAAGCCAGTGTTTGCCGAGTTCCTTCTTTTTCTTTTAGTCTTTCCTTGGGCACACCTGTGTGGGGCTAACGCTGGGGGTTGAGAGGTTTTCTAGGTTAGTTTTAATTTTTCATTACCCTCTGAGGTTGGGGGCGTTAATTTTCAGTGTGGGTTCGTTCTGATGTAAACAGGTGCCTTGGAGAGGGTCTTAGCCCTCTTATTACTCATATTAGCAGTATCTCTTTTATGTTTGCATAAGTAGGCCTATTATTTAAAATAGAGGCTTAAGATATTATTATTGGAATTGGGGGTGGGCAGTATACTTGAGCTTTAACGCTTTCTATATGGGTGGCTGCTTTTAGGCCTGCCAAGGTAAAATTGCCTTTGGGTTTTTGATCTTTAGCCTGCTTGATAAAGTTGTGTCTTTTTTCAAGGGGGGTGTACCCCCCTTGAATAACTCTTTAGGCTTCTTGGTGTCAGTTGGGGGTGTTAACCCTAGTTGAATAAAGAAGACAAAAGGCTGAACTTCTGTTCATTTTATAGGCAACCAGCTATAACTGGGCTCGTTAGGTCTATCACCTCTACTCTAAGCTCACCCCACTCTTTTGCCACAGAGACGGGTTAGCCCTAAATAGGCAGTCTTGGAGTAGCTCGCTCAGTTTCGGGGGTTCAAACTGAAGGGCACTTTGCTTGAAGGTTTCTGACTAATTCATGATGCAAAAGGTACGAGGGAAAATCTCTGCTTTTTACCTCTTTACTGGGTTATTTCATTTCTCTTTCAGCTTTCCCTTGCGGTACTTTTTCTATTGCGCCTTGGTCCTCTTCTATCACCTATACTAGGGGGGTAAAATGGTTTGTTTTATTATTTTTAGAGTATTTGGGGTTAGTTAATATTTATTTGTTGAATTTAAGGGAGAGGGCTAGCTGTTAGGAGGAGGGTTCAGTGTGGCCCGATTTGCACGGGAATTTTCTCAGTGTAAGGGAGATGCTTTTCTATTTAAGCTACACTCTGTTTTTCCAAGTGCACCTTCCGGTACACTTACCATGTTACGACTTGCCTCCCCTTTGTCTTTATAGTTATTTATTTATTATTAATTTTAGGTTGGGGAGAGTGACGGGCGGTGTGTGCGCGCTTCAGGGCCAGTTTCAGGGGGATGCTCTAATTCCCTTCTTACTGCTAAATCCTCCTTTAGATGTTTGTTTCAGTGCATCATCCGTATTCACTGGGGCAGTGAATGTAGCCCATTTCTTCCCCTCTCGTTGGCTACACCTCGACCTGACGTTTTGGGTAATACCAATTATGCTTACTAAGGGTCCTTCACAGGGTAAGCTGACGACGGCGGTATATAGGCGGGACATACAAGAGAGGGTGAGGTTCAACGGGGGTTATCGGTTCTAGAACAGGCTCCTCTAGGGGGGTCTAAAGCACCGCCAAGTCCTTTGGGTTTTAAGCTATGGCTCGTAGTTCCCTGGCAGATAGAGATGTAAGATAAAATCTGTGTTTAAGGCTAGGCATAGTGGGGTATCTAATCCCAGTTTGTTTCCTAGCTTTCGTGGGTTTGTATTGTTTAAAGCCACTTTCGTTGGGGTGCTTCCCTCCTTCGATAGCATATGACAACTTTGAAGATGTTTGGCTTTAGTTAAATATGATACTAACCACTTTTTACGCCGTTTGTCTGTCAACTTGGGTCTCTCGTATAACCGCGGTGGCTGGCACGAGTTTTACCGGCCCTATTTTGATTTTAGCTAAGTCAAGTTTTCACTTATGGCTTAATGTTTACTACTGCTGAATTCCCTTAGGGGTGTGGCTAAGCAAGGCATTATGGGCTAACTTGTGGTTGTGCCTAATGTCTGCTCCTTTATTCCGCAGGGGAATAAGTAGGGCATTCTCACAGGGGTGCGGATACTTGCATGTATAAATTAAATCAAAGCTGACAGTAAAGTCAGGACCAAGCTTTTGTGCCTATGGGGCTTTCTAGGGCCCATCTTAACATCTTCAGTGTTATGCTTTAGTTAAGCTACATTAGC